TCAATCTAAGTGGAATAAGCAAACTGGATTCCTTGTTGGTTAGTCAAATTCCAACGAAAACCACATAATTTCAAGAAATGAAATGTCCGAATTTGAGATTTATATGATCAATAAACTAAGGTTTTGTTGTTATCGACCGTGGAATTCGACAGAAGCAATGAGAAATAGATACGAATAAAGCAGGATTAAGGGGGGAAATAAAAAAATAGTAGAGAAAATTTATACAAAGTTATATACAAATCACTACCCCCCCCCTTGGTATTTCTTTAATTGAATTTCGTTTGATTAGGTCGAAGTTCCTTAAAAACTTCTGCCTTCTTTAAAATATCCTGAACAGTTCCTGTAGGTTGAGCACCCTTTTCAAGGAAATATAGAATAGCAGGAACATTTAAATAAGTTTGATTCTTCAGTGGATCATAAAAACCCACTTTTCGAAGATCTTTTCCTTCTCTTCGGGATCGAACATCAATTGCAACGATTCGATAGACGGCTCATTGGGATAGATGTAGATGAACAATACCCCCCCTAGAAACGTATAGGAAGTTTTCTCCTCGTACGGCTCGAGAAAAAATGATTTGATTCGCAGTTTTGTCTATGTATGGAATTCTAATAAATGACAAATGAGCCTATAAAATCAATTAGACTATGATTGAAGTCTTTTTTTTTTTGTCTTCCTTCCTGAAAATGAAAAAGAAACCATTCGTACTCATAACTCAAGTTGGATAACTCTCAAATAGCTTAAAGGAAAAAATCTTTAATCAATTTCATTTATTGAGTGGTCTTTACCCCCTTTTGTTTGTCTCGTTTAAAATTCTATTTTGATTCTTCAATCTGATCCAGTTATTGAGACTATCGAGACAATTAAAATGGTGTTTCCTTGTTCTGGGATCCTTTATCTTTGTTTTAAATCATTGGGTTTAGACATTACTTCGGTGCTTCTTAATCCTTTCAAAATGGCAGCAACATACCCTTTTTTGTGATTTCTCTTTCTATCAAAGAATCCTACGGACATTTGATTCCCGCGTGATACACTTTGGATCGAAAACCTTTGATCAATTCCAACAGTTTTTGCTTTTGAATTGGAAACTTGCTCAAATTGGATCCTTTCCATTTCTATATCGAAGATATATTTACGAAGTTGTTCCAATTTATTGATTGGCATTAACCCTAGATCCTTGCCCCCGAGAAATGAATGAATCCTTTCTACTCGAGCTCCATCGTGGACTATTTACAACCCAACAAAAAACGAAGGGTTCAAGTGGAACAGAACAAACGATGTCGAGCCAAGAGCACCTTCATTCCTATAGAAATATTAAATATAAAATAGCGGATGTAAAAATCCACAACGGATCTGTCCTTCAAGTCGCACGTTGCTTTCTACCATATCGTTTCAAACGAAGTTTTACCATAACATTCCTCTAATTTGGAACCGGTATGAAATTGATTCAATCATGGAATCATGAATAGTCATTGGTTCAGTTGTACATAGCCATCGCGTAATCTAGATCTTCTATATATGATATGTGTAAAGATTTTTCTGAAGAAGTCTTAGCAAGACACCATCTTTAACATATATATAAAGAAATAGATAAACGAATAAATAAATAATTTGCACCTTTTTGAGTACCAAAGATTCTACTTACAAGGAATCATTCGAAATATTTTTGAAAACTATTTCGAATGGAAAAAGGTTCCTATTTAGACATCATTAAAAGATAAGTCTTTTTTTTTAATCGACCCATCACTGATTTCAAATAGATAAATAGATCACAGAAAAGAAGAAAGAAATCCCATTTTTTTCATGAGATGGATAAAAAACTGATGTAAGGTAAGATTTGAATCTTTATTCTTTTCATCTGATTGCAAAAATCAAAATCGAAAAAATAGAGAGGGGTTTTCGTATCTATCAACTAGACTGAACAATTGTCACTGTTATAGATATTCTATAATACTAAATTTAACTAATTGGAGTTTCCAAAATTTAAGGGATCCCAAACCTTTTTCACAAAAACCGAAAGACTATTGTCATTGAAATAGAACGATACATACATATAAACTAAACATTTTAAGCTAAACATTTCCATATTTTATATGTATTTTTTTTTACATGGGGTTGAGTAATATTTCAATAATCGAATCTTGTCATAAAGTGAATAAAAGGGATAGGATAAATCACCCCTACCTCAATCCAATCGTTACATAGATTTACAATTCTTCATTATAGCCAAACAAAAAAATACCTAAACTAAATAAAATAAAAAAAAAACGAGATTCAAAGAAAATACATCGATTCCATAACATATAGAAATATGTTTTTGGATCATTTGTTAATGAGATTTGAACAGATATTCAAATTAATACTGATTATCTCCTATCCGCTCCCCTATTCTTTCTATGGGAATGATAGAGCATAAAAAAAGGAATCCTGATCCGGTATGGGAAATTACTTGTCTAGTTACAAAGACAAACAATAAGTCCAAACTTAATCAAGCTTTAGTCTAACCCACTAAGAGACTTAGTCCTATTGATTGAATTTAATTAGTACCAAGAACTCGCTCTTGTTTCGAATTCAGAGATCTCGAGAAAAAGAAAATTACTAATTAGACTCCCTCATTTACGGGATAAATAATAAGAGATAGGGAATATAGATTCTTTTGCATCTCGATTCAAAATACATCCATCATTGAAAATTCAAATAGATATGGGATGGGAAGTTTTTCCAAGTAACTAACTTCCCTAAATATCAAAGGGAATGAACATATGATGAAAAGCCCACCCAACTTTTTTGAATTCAAACTCTTTTGTTTTGATCCATGTTCTCATCTTACCTGATAAAAAATAGATTTAGGTCCAGATGCGTGTCATTTGAACTCGATTCAGTTCAGTTTGTGAAAAAAGATACGATTCGTATAAGATATAAAAGAATCACATTCCATCTAAAATTAGACTAAAAAAAAATTGTTCAAGAAAACAATCTTTTTTCTAAAATTCTAAAAAATGGATATGGCTCTGGGACGGAAGGATTCGAACCTCCGAATAGCGGGACCAAAACCCGTTGCCTTACCACTTGGCCACGCCCCATTATCAATTTCTAATCTACACTAAGAAACAATAATATTGTTATTGGTTGTTTGTCAACTCCAGTCCAAATATCTATAGAATAGATTATTACTAGGATTTTAATCCATATAGATATAGAATTCAACTTAATTTATTGATCATTACATATAATTCAATTAAGATATTGTATGAAAGTATGATTTCTTCTATTCTCCTTTGAGAATTGGAGGATTTTTGATTGGGTGGGTTCAAAGAAAACGAAGGATTTTTTGTATACCTTACTTCCTTTCTTCCTTTTTCCTTATATCAATAACTCAATCAAAATGCAATTATCTCCAAGAACAAAATGTCTGTTATGCTTAATATCTTTAGTTTGATCTGTATTTGTCTTAATTCTGCCCTTTATTCGAGTAGTTTTTTCTTCGGCAAATTGCCCGAAGCCTATGCTTTTTTGAATCCAATCGTAGATGTTATGCCAGTCATACCTCTGTTTTTTTTTCTCTTAGCCTTTGTTTGGCAAGCTGCTGTAAGTTTTCGATGAGATCCTTAATAATATCCTAGAAAATTCATGATTTCTTCGAGAAAAAATTCTCTAACAATTGATAAAATCAGATAAGTTTTAGAGTCTGAACCCTCGATTCACGCATTGAAATTCTTGGATAGTCGCCATAAATCCGGCTTACCCCATTTCCTCCTTTTTTTGACCCTTTTCCAGTGAAAGACCCTAACCCTATTTATATTAATAATTAATAATATTAGGGTCTCCCACAATATCGAATTTGGATATGAAAGAAATTTTTGTTAATGAAAAACTCTTATTCCAAATGAATTTCTGACAATTCATTTCTATTTCTAGAAAAACCTCATTTCTTGGTGTCAAAATAGGATATGTGGTATAAAAATGGAAGATCTATTCTCTTTTTTTTTTTTTTCAAAAAAAAATAAAAATCATCTTGGAGATTGTGTAATGCTTACTCTGAAACTCTTCGTTTATACCGTAGTGATATTTTTTGTTTCTCTCTTCATCTTTGGATTCCTATCTAATGATCCAGGACGTAATCCTGGACGTGAAGAATAAAATGCAAGGGGTTTTTCCTTGGTTAATTTGCAAATTTTCTTAGGATTTTATCTATTCCACACGTTTCACTAAGATTTCAAAAATTTGAAAAAAAAAAATAAATCAAGTCATCAACGGAACCGGAAAGAGAGGGATTCGAACCCTCGGTACGAATAACTCGTACAACGGATTAGCAATCCGACGCTTTAGTCCACTCAGCCATCTCTCCCAATTGAAAAAGAGAATTACTACATTACACATAATGTAAGGAGTCTTTCTTTCTCTATTCTATAGAGATATACAAATCAGGAATTTCTTTTAGATAAAGGAAGGGCTCGAACGAGCCTATAAATAAAAATAAAGAAGACATGTTGTCTAAAGGAAGGGCTAAAACGAGCCTATAAATAAAAATAAAGAAGACATCTTTGTGTTGATTTTGTTCGAAAGGCCCTTCTTATTCTGATGGCCTGGCCCGGTCAGTACCTAGCCGGGCCCCTTTTTTTGTTCCAACGAATTATAGATAAATAATGATTTATTTTATTTGAAAACAAAAATGCTTGTTATTTATTATATTCAATTGAATATAAAATATTCAAGCAACAACAAAAAGAAGAAAGACTATTTACATTCTTTTTCTTTTTCTATTTGAATTTTAGTTTCATTTTCGGAACTCAAAAAGAAACTATCGATTTTTCCACAATGCTTTTTTCTGTTATGATTTTAGTGTTTTTTGTGATCCGTAGCTATCAAAACTTCTTCAGCAAAAGATAAAACTTTAGTTATTTAATTTGAATTTTCAATTAAATGAACCCTCCTTTCAAAATCTCATTAAATTGGAAATCCCCCCCACGAAAAATTGCAACACTCTAATTTGGATGATTCT